ATATTAAGATTATATTTAAGATTATATAGATTAAACTCTTCAATTTTCTATTAAAGTTTCAAGATTATAAAATTCTAATATACATATACTAATAAAGATTTAGAATAGATACAAAAAAATAGACTAATAAAAATAATGAATAAAATAATAAAAAAAGTAAAGTGAATTATCGTAGATTATCGTATATATCTCATGTAGAAACATATAGAAATGATGAATAAGCCCATTTATTTACACTTTTAATTTACATTTATATTTATTATATACTTAACTTAATATATGTTTAAGTATGCATCTATGTTATATACTTTGATATACTTATATAATCTATTTAATATATTATATATATATTAGTATCTCTATATAGATTACTATTTCTACGCCCTATTAGTTAGATTTATTCCTTAGATTTATTCCTTATTAGTATATACATAATATACTCTTATATTCTATATTCTTTAGTATTGTATATACTCAATACTCACTTAAGTAGAATTCTATATATATAGTATAATTGAATATATCTTTATAACAATAACAGGATAAAATGTTAATATAACAACAAATATAACAATAAATAAGAGGTACAAATATTAAATTATTAAATCGAGGTACTCATTCTATGACAACTATCAGCAACTTACCCGCTATTTTTGTGCCTTTAGTAGGCTTAGTATTTCCGGCAATTGCAATGGTTTCTTTATCTCTTCATGTTCAAAAAAACAAGATTTTTTAGATATTATGGGATTTAATCTTATCTATTGTTTTTTCAAGACTTAGGCTTACTTGGATCATAGTACAATTCTCTATGTAGTAGAATATGGTATAATGTGTAGCTTCTTCCGAACAGAAGCTCGTATGCATAAACACGATCTATGGGAAAATGAATTATAGCTATTTGAAGATAAATCATTATCGGGATGAATTTCTGAAACGTAAAGTCAATATATCTAAATGTCTGTGGATATCTATAAGAAATCATAAAAAAAAAAGATGTTATTAGTTTAGTTTATCTATAAGCAATTGATGAATTACTCCTAAAGCTTCACATCATAATAGTGCTAGTCGATGAGGATTACTTCGGAAACAAAAAGATTAAAGTCAAATTTATTGGGGTTTATCTCCCAATTACAATAAAATGCAACTAGATCTAGTATAGTATGAGTTGGCGATCAGACCGTATATGGATAGAACTTATAGCGGGGTCTCGAAAACCGAGTAATGTCTGCTGGGCTTTTATCCTTTTTTTAGGTTCATTAGGGTTTTTATTGGTTGGAACTTCTAGTTATCTTGGTAGGAATCTTATACCGTTATTTCCCTCTCAGCAAATAATTTTTTTTCCACAAGGAATCGTTATGTCTTTCTATGGAATCGCGGGTCTTTTTATTAGTTCATATTTGTGGTCCACAATTTCGTGGAATGTGGGTAGTGGTTATGATCGATTCGATATAAAAGAAGGAATAGTATGTATTTTTCGTTGGGGATTTCCTGGAAAAAATCGTCGCATCTTTCTCCGATTCCTTATGAAAGACATTCAGTCCATTCGAATAGAAGTTAAAGAGGGTATTTATGCTCGTCGTGTCCTTTATATGGAAATCAGAGGCCAGGGGTCCATTCCCTTGACTCGTACCGATGAGAATTTGACTCTACGAGAAATTGAACAGAAAGCTGCTGAATTGGCCTATTTCTTGTGTGTACCAATTGAAGTATTTTGAAAAAAGGCGAATGCTTTCTTATTCTTAGCAAAAGGGAAAAAACTATAACTCAAGAATTCTCTTTCTCTTTTTTCTATAGCATAACTTAACTGAAGTTTCTGCCGAACTCTGATTAGAACAAAAAAAAGTAAACGTACACGGACCAATCCTAAAGCGAAATAGTTTTTATCCATAAATTCTTTTTTATGAGTATGTAAATCCACTTAAATCAATTCAGTAACGGAACAAGTAAGAAATCGGAATAAAGAATTTCTCTTTTTTTTTTTTCAATATTGTGAATTTAGTAAATACAGATAGATTCTCTCTTGTAAATCATCTCTACTTTTTTGTTAATCAACATTTTTTATCTTTTTTTGTGTTCTTTAATTACCAACCGATTGGACCGCTTATAATGATAACATTTCTATCTTGTTTTGACACTCATTTTTGATCATAGCATCGCAGTATTCTTCAGAAAATTCTATCAATTATTCCTGTACTGAGGGTGGCCAGCGATTTTTTTTTTCGAAATTTTTGGATATTTTGATAAATTGGGAGTTCTTTCGTCTCGAAATTCGAATAATATTCATTATTTGAAATGGCTTTTTCTTTGCATTCATCCAAAGGGGACATTCGAATCATATATTTTGAAAGAATATTCTAGAGAATATTCTAGTTTATTTATTTCTTCATTCAATTTGAAGTGGAATCTTTCTTATTCTATTTCTGTATTTCTATATTGTTTTTCTGTATTCTTTCTAAATTCAAGGACCAACCCATTGTCATTGTACGGAATCACAAATAAAAAACGGAGAATAGGCTCATTGTAATGTAATAGAACTGATATTTGATATAAATCTTAGTATCGTATAGAGAGAGTCGACGAATGAGATGAGTTCATTTCAAAATTCACAGACGAGCAAATGGCAAAAAAGAACGCATTTATTTCCCTTTTATATCTTGCATCGATAGTATTTTTGCCTTGGTGGATCTCTCTCTCATTTACATTTAATAAAAGTCTGGAATCTTGGGTTAATAATTGGTGGAATACTAGGCCCTCCGAAATCTTTTTGAATGATATTCAAGAAAAGAATATTCTAAAAAAATTCATAGAATTAGAGGAACTCTCCCTCTTCGACGAAATTCTAAAGGAATACCCGGAAAGGCGTTTACAAAAGCTTCACATTGGGGTTTACAACGAAACGATCCAATTGATCAAGATGCACAATGAGGGTCGTATCCATACGATTTTACATTTCTCAACAAATATAATTTCTTTCGTTATTCTAAGTGTTTATTCTATTCTAAGTAATGAAGAACTTATTTTTCTTAACTCTTGTCTTCAAGAATTTCTATATAATTTAAGCGACACAATAAAAGCTTTTTCTATTCTTTTATTAACTGATTTATGTATAGGATTCCATTCGCCCCATGGTTGGGAACTAATGATTGCCTCTATCTACAAAGATTTTGGATTTGCTCAAAATGATCAAATTATATCCGGCGTTGTTTCTACTTTTCCAGTCATTTTAGATACAATTTTTAAATATTGGATTTTTCGTTATTTAAATCGTGTATCTCCGTCACTTGTAGTGATTTATCATTCAATGAATGATTGAAAAATGATCGACCGATCCAATTATAATGTTTCTTACTTTGTAACATAAGTAAAACAGTCAAAATTGTACTTATTTTTTCTACCCACCCGGGGGATTCCTTCAATATTCGAGTAAAATTATTTCATTAAATAACAGAATCATAGATAGGAAACTATACTAGTGACTTATCTAATTTTATTGTAGAAATTTTCGGGATCAATGATTGGACTATGCAAATGAGAAATACCTTTTCTTGGATAAAGGAAGAGATTATTCGATTCATTTCCGTATCGCTCATAATATATATAATAACTCGGGTGCCCATTTCAAATGCGTATCCTATTTTTGCACAGCAGAGTTATGAAAATCCACGAGAAGCGACTGGCCGTATTGTATGTGCCAATTGCCATTTAGCTAACAAACCCGTGGATATCGAGGTTCCACAAGCCGTACTTCCTGATACTGTATTTGAAGCAGTTGTTCGAATTCCTTATGATCTGCAACTGAAACAAGTTCTTGCTAATGGTAAAAAAGGAGCCTTAAATGTGGGAGCTGTTCTAATTTTACCTGAGGGGTTTGAATTAGCCCCTCCCGATCGTATCTCGCCCGAGATTAAAGAAAAGATAAGAAATCTGTCTTTTCAGAGCTATCGCCCCACGAAAAAAAATATTCTTGTGATAGGTCCTGTTCCTGGTCAAAAATATAGTGAAATCACCTTTCCTATTCTTTCCCCAGACCCCGCTACTAAGAAAGACGTTCACTTCTTAAAATATCCCATATACGTAGGCGGGAACAGGGGAAGGGGTCAGATTTATCCCGACGGGAGCAAGAGTAACAATAATGTTTATAATGCTACAGCGGCGGGTATCGTAAGCAAAATCATACGAAAAGAAAAAGGGGGATACGAAATAACCATAGTGGATGCATCGGATGGACGTCAAGTGGTTGATATTATCCCTCCAGGACCAGAACTTCTTGTTTCAGAGGGCGAATCCATCAAATTGGATCAACCGTTAACGAGTAATCCTAACGTGGGTGGATTTGGTCAGGGGGATGCGGAAATAGTACTTCAAGATCCATTACGTGTACAAGGCCTTTTGCTCTTCTTGGCATCTATTATTTTGGCACAAATCTTTTTGGTTCTTAAAAAGAAACAGTTTGAGAAGGTTCAATTGTCTGAAATGAATTTCTAGTTTATCAATATCAAGTTCTAAAAAAAACCAAATTTTTGTTGGAAATTGTGTTATCTAATTCTGTATGATCAAAAAAAACTTATGAAAAGCCTTTTGCTTCTTTATATTCTTTTTCTATCAGATTTTGGGAATTACTTGTACCGCATTATTAGTCATAGTATGTATGCTGTGAAGAAGACTATTTGACTTTACTTACCTCTTCTTTATTCCTTTGTTTTTTCAATAAAAAAAATGGAAATAAAATGGAAGCGGTATGATTATGTTACTATTGTCAGATTTAAATGCCATAGAATGAATCAATCGTTTTCTATTCTAATAGAATAAAAGTTGACTAAATACGAAACATAAGATAAATAATCGGAGAATATAAACCAAAGTATAAAAAAGATGAATGAGAGGAAAAAAGAATTCGATTCTAAGAGGGATTATTTGTCTTCCTAGTCTTTGACACAAGAAAAGGTATTTTCCACAACCCTTTACTTGTGTCGAAATAATAATAATTCTTGATCTCGTTC